AGATGTCCCATTTGAGAGAGTTGAAGGATTGGATTTAAGAATCTTCATGGCCCTGAGGTAAGAACCAGATGCCAGGTATAGTTCCGTTATAGAAACCCCCACGTTGAGATGGGCCCGGAGCGAGAAGAGGTACACGTTCGAGCAAGGATTGCTGGTTTCTCGAGACCAGGTGATTAAGCTCTTTCGGACAGTTGAGGTCCATAGAGGACTGCTCTGGATGAAGTAAATGCACGACCAAGCACTATTATGTCTTATGTAATATATATAAACTACTGTACATGCTTAATATTCATGGGGACTAGCAATTAATGCACGATATACATAGTATGTCTTATGTAATATATATAAACTACTGTACATGCTTAATATTCATGGGGACTAGCAATTAATGCACGATATACATAGTATGCCTTATGTAATATATATAAACTACTGTACATGCTTAATATTCATGGTTGGTGGTAGCATGTGATGTGGGTGTGTGGATGTAATTATGGGGAGTGCGAGTTGTAGTTGGGGCTTGGCTTATTTTGTGGGGGGTAAGAACATACTAGGCAAGCACATTATGGATATGCAATATATGAATTATGAAAATTATAGGGTTAGTTTTTGGTTTTGGCAAGGAATAGTTTAAGAAAGAACTTCAGCTTTGGGTGCTGATGGTGGGGCTGTTGCTTCTTCCTTGAAGTCTTAGGGAGGATATGTGTTCTCCTTTTTTGGTTTACAAGACCAAGGTATTTTATATACTACAAAGACTCTTCATTTTAGGAGACGGTTTTCAATGATGCCTGAGATGGGTATTAGGATTAAGAGGATTGAGAAGTATAGGATAGAAGCTAGTTGGCCGATAGTGATAAAGGGATGTTCTACGGGTTGGCCGCCAATTCATGTTAGGGTTAGGAGGTCTGCTACTAAGAATCAGAATAAGCATTGGCTTAGTGGTCGGAATATTATCCCTCGTTGTTTGGAGGTATGGAGAATTGGGACAATTGCTAGGACTAGAATGGATAGTACTAGGGCTAGGACTCCTCCTAGTTTATTAGGAATGGATCGGAGAATTGCGTATGCGAACAGGAAATATCATTCGGGTTTGATATGGGGAGGGGTATTTAAAGGGTTAGCAGGGATGTAGTTGTCTGGATCTCCTAGGAGATCTGGTGAAAATAGGACGAGTAGTATGAGTGTTAAGATTAATACTAGGAGACCCAAGATATCCTTGATTGTGTAGTATGGGTGAAATGGGATTTTATCTGAGTCAGATATAATTCCTGAGGGGTTGTTAGATCCTGTTTCGTGGAGAAATAGGAGGTGTACTGCTGCTAGAGCTGAGATAATGAACGGGAGGATAAAGTGGAAGGCAAAGAATCGTGTTAGGGTAGCTTTGTCTACTGAGAAGCCCCCTCAAATTCATTCTACTAGGTCGGTTCCGATATACGGGATTGCTGAGAGAAGATTGGTAATTACAGTTGCTCCTCAGAAAGATATTTGTCCTCATGGTAAAACATATCCTATGAAGGCTGTGGCTATGACTGTGAATAATAGTACAATTCCAATGTTTCATGTTTCTGAAAAAGTGTAAGAGCCGTAGTATATTCCTCGTCCTACGTGCATATATAGGCAGATAAAGAATAGAGAGGCTCCGTTGGCGTGCATGTATCGGATGATTCAGCCGTAGTTAACATCGCGGCAGATGTGGGTGACTGATGAGAAAGCGGTTATTGTGTCTGATGTGTAATGTATGGCTAGGAAAAGGCCGGTGAGGATTTGTAGGATCAGGCATACGCCTAATAGGGAGCCAAAGTTTCATCATGCTGAGATGTTGGATGGGGTAGGTAAATCAATGAATGAGTGGTTAATAATTTTAATAAGGGGGTGTGATTTTCGAATGTTGGTCATTAAGTTCTTGTAGTTGAAATACAACGATGGTTTTTCATATCATTGGTCATGGTCAAATTCCATGTAAGAATTATGATAACATACATTGTATTTATTTTAAGTACAATTTTCGTGGTGAGCTTTGTAGGTTTTTCTTCAAAGCCTTCTCCTATTTATGGTGGGTTTGGTTTGATTGTAGCTGGTGGTGTTGGTTGTGGTATTGTATTAAATTTTGGAGGGTCATTTTTGGGTTTAATAGTTTTCTTAATTTATTTGGGAGGTATGCTTGTGGTGTTTGGGTATACTACGGCTATAGCCACTGAGCCTTATCCTGAGACGTGGACGTCTAATAAGGCTGTATTGGGAATGTTTATTACGGGGGTGTTAGCGGAATTATTAACTGCTTGTTATATTTTAAAAGAGGATGAGGTTGAGGTTGTGTTTAAGTTTAATGGTGCGGGTGATTGGGTAATTTACGATACAGGTGATTCGGGGTTTTTTAGTGAAGAGGCTATGGGGATTGCAGCGTTATATAGTTATGGAACTTGGTTAGTGGTTGTTACTGGTTGGTCTTTGCTTATTGGTGTGTTGGTAATTATAGAGATTACTCGTGGAAATTAAGTAGGAGTAAGCTGAGGATTAAGGTGATTATGAAAGATAGAAAGTAGAGTTTAACTAGCCCTTTCTGATTAGATACGGTGGTTGACATTTTTATTTGGAAGTAGGAGATGGATTTTGGTAATACATTTTCTAGTCAAATCATGTCTAATAGTATCGATGCAGATTTTTGGCTTATAGTTAGACTCATTTTTGATGGGAGACGGTGTATTACGATTGGAAAATATCCCAGGAGGTTGGAAAACTTAAAAAGGTTTGTAGGGTATGTAAATTTTAAGTTTTTGGCCGCAAGATTGAGTTCTAATGCTAAGATAAAGCCTGTAATAGTTACGGCGAGAGCAGTTAGTTTTAGATAGTGGGGTATAGTTATTTGTGGGATGGTTATTGGGGGGATGTTATAGGAGATTAGGTATCCTGCAAAGATGCTTCCAATTAAGAGACGTTTGATAGAGTTGATTAAGTGGGTATTATTTTCATTGATTAGGTTTAAGGTGTTAAATCGTGGTTGTCCTAAGAGTACAAAGAATATAATTCGAGTACTATAGGCAGCTGTGAGGGATGTGGCAATGAGAGTAATTAGTAGGGCTCAGGCGTTGGTATACGACGTGTTGGCTGTCTCGATGATTAGGTCTTTAGAGTAAAAGCCCGTTAGAAAGGGTATGCCTGTTAATGCGAGACTTCCGATGATTAGGGAGGTAGTGGTAAAAGGCATTGGTTTATACAGCCCGCCTATTTTTCGGATATCTTGCTCATCATTCAGGCTATGAATGATTGATCCTGAACACATGAATAGTATGGCCTTGAAAAATGCGTGTGTGCAAATATGCAGAAATGCGAGGTAAGGTTGATTAATTCCGATAGTTACAATCATTAGGCCTAGTTGGCTTGAGGTTGAGAAGGCTACAATTTTTTTGATATCGTTTTGTGTGAGAGCACAAATGGCTGTGAATAGGGTTGTAACTGCTCCTAGGCATAGGGTAAGAGTTTGTATGGCTTTATTTTGCTCTATGAGTGGGTGAAAGCGGATTAACAGGAAGACTCCGGCTACAACTATTGTGCTTGAGTGGAGTAGGGCGGAAACAGGAGTTGGGCCTTCTATGGCTGATGGTAGTCATGGGTGTAGACCGAATTGGGCGGATTTACCTGTGGCTGCTAGTAGGAGTCCTAGTAATGGGGTGTTTAGATTTTCATGTTGAGTGATAAAGATTTGTTGGAAGTCCCATGCGTTTGAGTTGGTAAGGAATCATGCTATGGCTATGATAAAGCCCACGTCTCCAATGCGGTTGTAGAGGATTGCCTGTAGGGCGGCGGTATTTGCGTCTGTTCGACCATATCATCATCCAATGAGCAGAAAAGATATAATCCCCACTCCCTCTCAGCCAATGAACAGTTGAAATAGGTTATTAGCGGTTACTAGGATTATCATGGTAATTAGAAATATGAGGAGATATTTAAAGAATCGGTTGATATATGGGTCTGAGTGTATATATCACATTGAGAATTCTATGATTGACCATGTAACGAAAAGTGCTACAGGGATAAAGATAATTGAGAAGTAGTCTATTTTAAAGCTCAGTGATAGTTTGAGGGTTTGGACTGATAATCAGTGCCAGTTAGAGATAATTGCCTCTTGTCCTGAAGAGATAAATATTATAGTTGGGATTATGCTAATGGTAAAGGCGTAGGAGATTGTAGTTTTTACGTAGTGGGGATATAGACTGTTTTTGTATAGTTGGGTATTAGATATGACGATAGGTAAGAGTAAAATGAATATTGCAGTTAATATGAGCGAAGTAAATGGGTTTATTACTTTTATTTGGAGTTGCACCAATTTTTTGGCTCCTAAGACCAATGGATTACTTCTATCCTATAAAAGTTGAAAAAGCCACGTTTTTATACGTGGAGGCATGAGTTAGCAGTTCTTGCATGCTTTTTCGGTAAATAAGAAGGTTTGCACTTCTATTATTAGACTCACAATCTAATATTTTTATTAAACTATATTTACAGTAAATGGGACCTAGTACAATTTTGGGATTAAGTGATAGGAGAAAAAGAGGGAGCAGGTGGAGGGTTATTAGGGCATTTTCTCGTGTAAATGATGGGTTAATGTTCTTAATATGATGTGTGTATTTACCTCGTTGGGTAGTGATAAGTATATAAAGAGAATATAGGGCTGTGATAATAATGTTTGTACCTATAAGGATGATAGTTATGTTAGACCATGAGAAGGAGGCTATTACTACAAACAATTCTCCGATCAGGTTAATTGTGGGTGGTAGAGCTAGGTTTGCGAGGCTGGCTAGTAGTCATCAGGCAGCTATTAGGGGAAGGATAGTTTGTAGACCTCGTGCTAGGATTATTGTTCGGCTATGTACTCGTTCATAGTTTGAGTTTGCAAGGCAGAATAGTATTGATGAAGTTAACCCGTGAGCAATCATTAAAGCTGTGGCTCCCATATAACTTCAAGGTGTTTGGATTAGTACTGCTACAATTACTAGGGCCATGTGGCTTACGGATGAATATGCAATTAAGGACTTTAGATCTGTTTGGCGTAGGCAAATAGAACTTGTTATAACTATTCCTCATAGGGATAATATCATAAAGGGGTATGCTATTTGGTTTGTTGTAGGGTTAAGTAGGATTGTAATGCGTATCATTCCATATCCCCCTAGTTTTAGTAATACGGCAGCGAGTACTATTGAACCAGCGATAGGAGCTTCGACATGTGCTTTTGGTAATCAGAGATGAAGTCCGTATAAAGGTATTTTTACCATAAATGCTATTATACATGCTAGTCAGAGGAAAATATTAGATCAGGTAGTTGAGATAGGTTTAGCTCAGTACTGGATAATCAGGAAATTTAAGGTTCCTATTGTATTTTGTATATATAACAGTGCGACTAAAAGAGGTAGTGAGCCTACTAGGGTGTAAAATAGGAAGTATAGGCCGGCATTTAGTCGTTCTGTTTGGTTGCCTCATCGGGTAATAATAATTAAGGTAGGGATTAGTGTGGCTTCAAATAGAATATAAAATATAATTAGTTCTGTGGCAGTGAATGTTATAATTAGGAGGAGTTGTAGAGTAATAAGTATAGTGATGTATAATTTTTTTCGAGCTAGAGTTTCTTTTGATAAGTGCGACTGGCTGGCCATGAGTATTAATGGTAGAAGTCATGTTGTTAATACTAGTAGAGGTGCGGAAAGTGAATCTGAGAAGAATAATAATGAGAAGTTTAGACTGTTATCGCCTAGTTGGTTTAGATAGGAGAGACTAATAAGGCTAATTAATAGGCTGTAAGTTGTTGAGTTAATTCAGATTATGCTGGGTTTTGACAGTCATGTTATTGGTATAAGTATAGCAGTGGGAATGATGATTTTTAACATTGTAGAAGGTTTAGGTTTTGTACATAGTCAGTACCATATGTATTTGATACTATTACTAGTAAGGATAAGCCTAGTGCTGCTTCACAAGCTGCGAATACTAACAAGATAATGGGAGTTATGCTGGCTAGTGTGAAATGGTTATTTAGAATTACTACAGTTATTATGATAAATAGAGATAATATTATACCTTCTAGACATAAGAGAGAAGATATCAGATGGGACCGATATATTAATAGTCCTATGAGTGACATAATAAAAGCCAGAAAAATATTAATGTAGACTATGGACATTTGATAATTATAGGGTAGGCTATAATCTAATGAGTCGAAATCATTTGTTTTAGTTTAAACTAATTATCATATTCAGTTCATTCTAGTCCTTTTTGGGTTCATTCATAGGCTAGGCTTGCGGCTAATAGTGAGATCAGTAGGAGGGCCATGGTGAGTATAGTTGGTAGCTTGTCTGTTTGCGAGGCTCAGGGGAGGGGGAGTAGCAGTGCAATTTCCAAATCAAATAATAGAAATGTGATAGCTACTAGGAAGAATTTTATAGAAAAGGGTAAGCGAGCAGATCCTATGGGGTCAAATCCACACTCATAAGGGCTTACTTTTTCTGCATAGATGTTTAGTTGGGGTAATCAGAATGCGATGAGTACAAGTAGCGTGGATAAGAGTGTGTTGGTAAGTAAAGCAAGTATTATGTTTATTATTCCTTTTCGGGTTATACCGAAGCTGGTTGATTGGAAGTCAACTGTACTAGTTAATACTAAAGGAATAGGATCCTCATCAATAAATGGAAACGTATAGGAATAGTCAAACTACGTCTACGAAATGTCAATATCAAGCAGCGGCTTCAAATCCGAAATGATGATTTGATGTAAAGTGATATTTTAGTTGGCGTAAGAAGCATACAATTAAGAAAGTGGAGCCAATAATTACATGTAATCCGTGGAATCCTGTAGCCATGAAAAAGGTGGATCCGTAGACCCCGTCCGAGATTGTAAATGATGTTTCATAATATTCAGAGGCTTGAAGGAGTGTAAAATAAACTCCTAAAGAGATTGTAATTAATAGTGCTTGAAGTATGTGTTTTCGGTTTCCCTCTATTAAGCTGTGATGGGCTCAGGTGATTGATACTCCGGAAGCTAGAAGTACGGAAGTATTGAGTAGTGGAACTTCCAGGGGATTCAAGGGAATAATACCTGTTGGTGGTCAGCATCCCCCCAGCTCGGGGGTTGGGGCTAAACTTGAGTGGTAAAAGGCCCAGAAGAAGCCTGCAAAAAAGAATACTTCTGATACGATAAAGAGGATTATTCCGTATCGAAGGCCTTTTTGAACGATGGGTGTGTGATGGCCTTGGAATGTGCTCTCTCGAATAATGTCTCGTCATCATTGGTATATGGTCAATAGGTTAGTAGTTATTCCAAGGGTTAATAGTAGTGTTGAGTTGTAGTGGAATCATATAGCTAGGCCTGAGGTCATTAAGAGGGCTGAAAGAGCTCCTGTTAATGGTCATGGGCTAGGGTTGACTATGTGATATGCGTGGGTTTGGTGGGTCATTAAGTGTTGTCATGTAAATACAGGCTCACTAGTAGAGTGAAGACATAGGCTTGAATCAGGGCTACGGCAAACTCAAGGATTGTTAGTAGAATGAGAATAATGAAAGTGATTAGAGCAATGGAGGTGCTGATATTTATTAGGGCTAAAGCAGCTCCCCCGATTAGATGTATTAGTAGGTGGCCTGCGGTGATATTGGCTGTGAGTCGTACGGCCAGGGCTATGGGTTGAATAAAGAGACTAATAGTTTCAATAATTACAAGCATGGGGATTAGGGGAATAGGTGTCCCTTGTGGTAAAAAGTGGGCTAGAGACGCTTTAGTTTTGTGGCGGAATCCAGTAATCACAGTACCGGCTCATAGTGGGATGGCTATTCCTAAGTTCATTGATAACTGGGTGGTTGGGGTGAATGAGTGAGGTAGTAGACCTAATAGGTTTGTTGATCCAATAAACAGAATAAGGGATATCAGTATTAGGGCTCAGGTTTGTCCTTTGTAATTATGGATAGTTAGTATTTGTTTTGATGTTAATTGTACTAGTCATTGTTGTAGTGAGATTAGACGGTTATTGATTAGTCGATTGGGTGAGGGAAATATGATACTTGGGAACATAATGATTAGAATAACAATAGGCAGTCCTATTATCGTTGGGGTAGTGAAAGAGGCAAATAGATTTTCGTTCATTTTTTTTCTCAGGGGCTGAGCCGTTTTAGTGTAGTTATAGATTTAGGTTCTGGGTTGGATGGGTATAAGTATTTTGAGATTTTTAGTTGAAATAGGATAAATAATGTTATAATTATTGATATAATAGTAATGAATCAGGTCGATGTATCTAGCTGTGGCATATCATTAAGGGGAGATTTAAGCTCCCAATCTTTAACTTAAAAGGTTAACGCTTGTTTAGCTTCTTAATGAATTTATAACATAGATGCAGATCATTTTTCAAAATGTGTCAGTGGAACTAGTTCAAGGACAATAGGCATGAAGCTATGGTTTGAGCCACAGATTTCTGAGCATTGACCATAATATAGTCCAGGCCGTGTGCTTATTAGGGTTGTTTGGTTTAGCCGACCTGGAATAGCATCAGTTTTTAAGCCCAGGGATGGAACGGCTCATGAATGTAGCACGTCTTCTGATGAAATTAGTATACGAATAGTCATTTCTATTGGTAAAACTACTCGATTATCAACTTCTAGTAGTCGGAGCTCTCCAGGCTTCAGTTCTTGGGTAGGAATTATGTAAGAGTCAAAGTTCAAGTCTTCGTAGTCGGTGTACTCGTAGCTTCAATACCATTGATGCCCTATGGTTTTTACTGTAAGAGAAGGATTATTGATCTCATCCATTATATAGAGAATTCGTAAAGAAGGTAGGGCAATTAGGATTAGGATAATAGCAGGTAAAATAGTTCAGATAGTTTCTACCTCTTGAGCATCTATTGTGCTTGTATGCGTAAGCTTGGTTGTTAGTATTAGTGAGATAATATAAAGGACTAAGGAGCTAATTAGAAATACAATTATCAGTGTATGGTCATGGAAATGTAGGAGCTCCTCTATAATAGGGGATGTAGCATCTTGAAAGCCTAGTTGAAAGGGGTATGCCATGGAAGTATATAGGATTTAAGCCTATAATTTAACCTTGACAAAGTTATGTAATTGTTTTACTAATACTTCTTAATTGAGAAAGACATAATGGTTATGGCATTGGCTTGAAACCAGTTAAAGAGGGTTCGATTCCTTCCTTTCTTATTTTAATAGTACATAAGTTGGCTCTTCAAACGTATGATATGGAGGAGGACATCCATGTAATCACTCAAGATTGGTTGTGGTTAGTTCTACTATAGCCACTTCCCGCTTGGATGCGAAAGCTTCTCATACTATGAAAACTATTAATATAACTGCTGTTAGTGAGATGAAAGAGCCCATTGAGGAAATTGTATTTCAAGTTGTATATGCATCTGGGTAGTCGGAGTAACGTCGTGGCATTCCAGATAGGCCTAGGAAATGTTGAGGGAAGAATGTTATATTTACACCTACAAATATAATTGTGAAGTGAATTTTTGCCCAGGTATTGTCAAGAGTGTACCCTGAGAATAGGGGAAATCAATGGACAAAGCCTCCTATAATAGCGAATACCGCTCCTATTGACAAGACATAGTGGAAATGGGCTACCACGTAGTATGTGTCGTGAAGGACAATATCTAATGAGGAATTTGCTAGTACAATTCCCGTCAAGCCTCCCACGGTGAATAAAAAAATGAAGCCTAGAGCTCATAGTATAGCGGGGGATCATTTAATATTACCTCCGTGAAGAGTAGCCAGTCAACTAAATACTTTTACCCCAGTAGGAATGGCGATGATTATAGTAGCTGATGTAAAATATGCTCGTGTGTCTACATCTATTCCTACGGTAAACATGTGATGGGCCCATACGATAAAGCCCAGAAAACCAATTGATATTATGGCTCAAACCATTCCTATGTAGCCAAAAGGTTCTTTTTTACCTGAATAATAGGTAACAATGTGTGAAATTATTCCAAAGCCGGGTAGAATTAAAATATAAACTTCCGGATGACCAAAAAATCAGAATAAGTGTTGATATAAGATAGGATCTCCTCCTCCAGCGGGATCAAAGAATGTGGTGTTTAAATTTCGATCCGTTAGTAGCATAGTGATTCCTGCTGCTAAAACTGGGAGTGATAAGAGTAGTAGGACGGCAGTAATTAAAACTGATCAAACAAATAGGGGCGTTTGATATTGAGATATGGCAGGAGGTTTTATATTAATAATAGTAGTAATAAAATTAATAGCACCTAAAATTGAAGAGACACCTGCTAGGTGTAGTGAGAAAATAGTTAGGTCTACGGATGCTCCTGCATGAGCTAGGTTACCGGCTAAGGGAGGATATACTGTTCATCCAGTTCCTGCTCCGGCCTCCACCATAGATGAGGCGAGTAAAAGTAGGAAGGATGGAGGAAGAAGTCAGAAGCTCATATTATTTATTCGGGGAAATGCTATGTCAGGGGCTCCAATTATTAGTGGAACCAATCAGTTTCCGAATCCTCCAATTATAATAGGCATCACTATAAAGAAGATTATTACGAAAGCATGAGCAGTGACAATTACATTATAAATCTGATCATCCCCTAGTAGTGTGCCGGGCTGGCCCAGTTCGGCTCGGATTAGGAGACTGAGAGCAGTCCCCACCATACCAGCTCAGGCACCAAATAGAAGGTAAAGAGTACCAATATCTTTATGGTTAGTTGAAAATAATCAGCGGTTTATGAACATGGGTAAAATGGCTGAGTAAGCATTAGACTGTAAATCTAAAGACAGAGGTTCGAGCCCTCTTTTTACCAAGCCCTGCAGTGAATGTCATATTGAATTGCAAATTCAAAGAAGCAGCCTGACGCTGCCGGGGCTTCTCCCGCCTTTTTTTTCTAGACGGCGGGAGAAGTGGATTGAAGCCAGTTGATTAGGGTATTTAGCTGTTAACTAAAATTTCGTGGGGTTGGAACCCACCAATCTAGTGAGGATTTAGCTTAATTAAAGTGTTTGATTTGCAATCAATTGATGTGAGATAAATTCTTGCAGTCCTTATATGATTTAATGTGCAGAAGTTAAGTCTATGAGGCTTACTTAGAGCTTTGAAGGCTCTTGGTCTTGTTTAACCTAAACTTCTAATTTAGGATTAATAGTATTGGTGTGAGTGGGAGTAGTATAGTTGATATTACGATTAGAGGGGGTAGGAAAATTATTTTTTTTGTACGTTCGAATCGTCATTTTATTTTTATGCTGTTGTTTGAGGGGAATATGGTTAGTGTAGTGGTATATGTTAGTCGTATGTAGAAGAACAGGTTAAGTAATGCTGTTATGGCTAGTAATGTTGGTATCATGATTATTTCATTTTTAGTCAGTTCTTGGATGATTATTCATTTTGGAGTGAAGCCAGAGAGTGGAGGAAGGCCTCCTAGGGATATTATCAGTACTAGGATAAATGAGGTGATTAGAGGAGTTTTATTTCATGTTTGTGATAGGGATGATGTTGTTGTGGTGGAATTATATATAAATAGTATGAAAGTTGTTAGTGTTATAATAATGTAAATGATTAAATTTAGGATCATTATTGTGGGGTTGTACATTATGATAGCCGTTATTCAGCCTATATGGGCAATTGAGGAGTATGCTATGATTTTTCGTAGTTGTGTTTGGTTGAGGCCTCCTCAGCCTCCGATTATGACTGATATGATGGATATTGTCAGAAGTAGGTTGGGGTTGATGGTGGGTGAAATTTGATAGAGGATGGATAGTGGTGCGATTTTTTGTCATGTCAGTAGGATTAAGCCTGATGATATGGAAATTCCTTGTGTGACTTCGGGCACTCAAAAGTGGAATGGGGCTAGTCCCAGTTTTATTGCTAGAGCGGTCGTTATTATGGCTGATGCTATGGGATTGAGGTCTTTTGATACGGTTCACTGTCCTGAGTGCAGTAGGTTGATGATGATTCCTATTATTAGGATTATGGAGGCGGTTGCTTGTGTTAGAAAATATTTTGTGGCTGCTTCTATGGCTCGTGGGTTGTATTTTTTTATGAGGATAGGGATGATAGCTAATAGGTTTATTTCAAAGCCAATTCAGACTATGAGTCAATGGGAGGTTGTTATTACAATTATAGTTCCTGAGATGACGGTTAGTATAATAATAGTGAAAATAGGGGGTTTAATTAGTATGGGAAGGATATGAACCAACATTTTCGGGGTATGGGCCCGATAGCTTATTTAGCTGACCTTACTTTAGAATGTGGTGTAATAGTGGTAGCACGAAGATCTTTGGATTCTTAGGATTAGGTTCGATTCCTATAATTCTAGAAATAAGAGGATTTAAACCTCTATGTTTTACTCTATCAAAGTAACTCTTTTGTCAGACATATTTCTTATGTTTGAGGTGGGATGCTGGCTGTGATGATGGGTAGTGATACATGTCACATGCATAAGGCTAGGGTAAGAGGTAGGAAATTTTTTCATAGGAGGTGTATTAGTTGGTCGTATCGAAATCGTGGGTAGGATGCTCGGATTCATAGGAAAGTGGTTGTTAAGAGTAGAGTTTTTACTGTAAAGTTGGCGGTGTATAGTTCTGGTATATAGGGGTTGTGAAATGCTCCGAAGAATAGGGTTGTTGTAAGGATATTTATTATAATAATGTTAGCGTACTCTGCTATAAAAAATAGGGCAAAGGGACCTGCTGCGTACTCTACGTTGAATCCGGAGACTAGTTCTGATTCTCCTTCTGTTAGGTCGAATGGGGCTCGGTTGGTTTCTGCTAGTGTTGAGATAAATCATATCATAGCCAGGGGTCATGCAGGAATGATCAGTCATATGTGTTCTTGGGTGGTGATTAGTGTGGCTAGTGTGAAGGATCCGTTTATTAGTAGTACTGATAGGAGGATAATGGCTAGTGTGACTTCATATGAGATTGTTTGGGCTACGGCTCGTAGGGCTCCGATTAGGGCGTATTTTGAATTTGAGGCTCATCCTGATCATAGGATGGAATAGACGGCTAGGCTTGATATGGCTAGTATGAATAATACTCCTAGGTTTATATTAATGAGTGGATATGGTATGGGTAATGGGATTCATATGGTTAGGGCCAATGTGAGGGCTAGGATTGGTGCTGTAATGAATATGAATGTGGAGGATGTGAGAGGTCGGAGGGGTTCTTTGGTAAAGAGTTTTATAGCGTCTGCGATAGGTTGGAGTAGACCGTATGGTCCTACGACATTTGGTCCTTTGCGGAGTTGTATGTATCCTAGTACTTTTCGTTCAACTAGGGTTAGGAAGGCTACGGCAAGGAGAATGGGGATAATCAGTGAAAGGATATTAATTATGAACATGTTGTTAAGGAGAGGAATTGAACCTCTGATGATAAAGTCTTAAGTTTTACGCAGTTACCGGGCTCTGCCACCTTAACAAACCCGAGCTCTACGGGTAGTGTGATTTGGTAAACTGTCTAGATTAAGATTATGTCATCTGTTTGGTTAAGGGCGCTTTGGTAAAGTGGGCCCTATTTCTCTTGTCCTTTCGTACTGGGAGAAATTGTTTAATAGATAGAAACCGACCTGGATTGCTCCGGTCTGAACTCAGATCACGTAGGACTTTAATCGTTGAACAAACGAACCTTTGATAGCTGCTGCACCATCGGGATGTCCTGATCCAACATCGAGGTCGTAAACCCTATTGTCGATATGGACTCTGAAATAGGATTGCGCTGTTATCCCTAGGGTAACTTGTTCCGTTGATCAAGTGTTTTTGGATCAATAAGTGATGTAATACTTTTGACTGGTTAGTCTAGATTTAAATCACTCGGAGGTTGTTTTATTCTCCGAGGTCACCCCAACCTAAATTGTTGGCCCACATAGAGATTTGTTGTTCCTGTCGGTTAATTTATGGAGTCTCTTTGGGTCAATTAATTAAAGCTCCATAGGGTCTTCTCGTCTTATTGTTATATTCCCGCCTCTTCACGGGAAGGTCAATTTCACGGATTGGAAGTAAGAGACAGTAAAGCCCTCGTGTGGCCATTCATACAAGTCCCTATTTAAGGAACAAATGATTATGCTACCTTTGCACGGTCAGGATACCGCGGCCGTTTAACTAGTGTCACCGGGCAGGCAGTGCCTCTAATACTGGGAATGCTAGAGGTGATGTTTTTGGTAAACAGGCGGGGCTTGTGTTTGCCGAGTTCCTTTTACTTCTTTTAATCTTTCCCTAATTTGCATGCCTGTGTTGGGTTAACAATTAGTTTGATATTTTATTTATAGTTAGGTTATATATATCTTGTTGTTAACTATCAGTGGTTATCCGTTCTGATATAAGCTTATGCGGGGAGAAATATTTCTTGTTACTCATATTAGCATTATTGCTTCTATTATAAAATAGATTAGCCCAGTTTTAAATTAGGAGTTGGTTGCATTTTTTTGACATTAAGATATTTTGATTGTTGAGCTTGAACGCTTTCTTAATTGATGGCTGCTTTTAAGCCAACTATGGTTTATATTTATGCTTACTCTCTAATTAAGGCTGTATCCTGATTCTAAAAAGCTGTACCTTTTTAGAGTATATTTTAAACTTACATTGGAATTTAGAGTTTTTGAGGTAAGTTTAAAGTTGAACTAAGATTCTATTCTGGGCAACCAGCTATCACCAGGCTCGTTAGGCTTTTCACCTCTACCCACAAATCTTCTCACTATTTTGCAACATAGACGAGTTCATCCTGTAATAGATTGTTCGTGGGTAGCTCGTCTGGTTTCGGGGGGCCTAGCTGAAGTTCTCTTTGTTAGGTTATTCTAGCTAACTCATTATGCAAAAGGTACAAGGGGTAATCTTTGCTGTATGATGCTTTTAATTTTGTCTTTCATCTTTCCCTTGCGGTACTTTCTCTATAGCGCCAAGTTAAATTTCTATCTCCTATACTTTTTAAGGTAACTAAATGTTTTATTTTATTTTCTAGTGTTAGTTGGATTTATGGGTGTTTGGGCTAGCTTTGGCTCAAGATGGTCAGTTAATATGAAATCTTCTGGGTGTAAGCCAGATGCTTTGTTTAAGCTACATCTTGTTATCCAAGCACACTTTCCAGTATGCTTACCTTGTTACGACTTGTCTCCTCTTGTGAGTGTGGTAATTAAAATAGGTTTTTTTGGGATGATCACTTGAGGAGGGTGACGGGCGGTGTGTGCGTGCTTCATGGCCCAATTCAATTGAGCTCTCTATTCTCAAATTTACTACTAAATCCTCCTTTAATACTTAGTTTCATAAGGATTTTCGTGGATGCTCTGGTTTTAGAGAATGTAGCCCATTACTTCCCATCTCATAGGCTACACCTTGACCTAACTTTTTTATGTTAAGATGCTTATGCTTACTTTTATTCCTTTTAAGGGTTTGCTGAAGATGGCGGTATATAGGCTGAATTAGCAAGAGATGGTGAGGTATATCGGGGTTTATCGATTATAGGACAGGCTCCTCTAGAGGGATATAAAGCACCGCCAAGTCCTTTGAGTTTTAAGCTGTTGCTAGTAGTTCTCTGGCGGATAGCTTTGTTTAGGTTAACTATCTAAGTTTAGGGCTAAGCATAGTGGGGTATCTAATCCCAGTTTGGGTCTTAGCTATCGTGTGGTCGGAGACGTTAAAGTTACTTTCGTGTTGTATTTTTATGTTAACTGTAGCTTTTTACGGCCTAGTTAAGGTTTAACTTTAGTATATTTTTCTCTGTAACACGCTTTACGCCGTGGGTCTATTAGTTTGGGTTAATCGTATGACCGCGGTGGCTGGCACGAAATTTACCAACCCTTGTTTAATATAGCTTAGTCGAACTTTCATTCATAGCTTAATTTTTATCACTGCTGTGTCCCGTGGGGGTGTGGCTGAGCAAGGTGTTATGAGCTACTATGGTTGTGTGCTTGATACCAGCTCCTTTAGGTCACTGGGTGACTTAGAGGGCATTTTCACCGGGATGCGGAGGCTTGCATGTGTAATCTTATTAATAACTAATGGAAAGGCCAGGACCAAACCTTTGTGTTTATGGAGTCTGGCGACTCATCTAGGCATTTTCAGTGCCTTGCTTTGTATGTTTAAGCTACATTAACTAGAATAGAGGGTCATTTGGGCATATGAAATGTTGTTCGATAGGGACGAATTAGAGGCCAAGTTAGTGTATCTATAGATAGCCGCGAACAAAGTTGTGGTTTAGTATTATTAGCTAGTAATGATAGGGGTTGGTAGAGTTTATAAGCGTTTTCTTAAACCTTATGTTTAGGTACGGTCTAGTCTTGTTTTTGGGGTTTGGCAAGACATAAATAGGCACGTATTATTATAAGTAAGGTTAACGGGGGGTAAGGGGGGTTTGATTAAGCTAGTTATTTACTAAATCAAAATGTTTGCGTGTGCGTATACGTGTACGTGTGTACGTGTGTACGTGTGTACGTGTGTACGTGTACGCGTATACGTGTGTACGTGTGTACGTGTGTACGTGTGTACGTGTACACGTGTGTACGTGTGTACGTGTGTACGTGTGTACGTGTGTACGTGTGTACGTGTGTACGTGTGTACGTGTGTACGTGTGTACGTGTACACGTATGCACGTATACGTGGGTGCGCGCATGCCGTGTCCTGTGGAACATTAGGAATTTAGGTATATGTCCTGTGACCATTGACTGAATAACACCTTGACTGTTTTTACGTGTGGAGACCCCGCATAGAGAATAAGCCCAGCTACAATATATTTGACTGAGTCAGGACCTTTAGGTCATAGCTGAGTCATAGCAAGTTCGCCCCCCTAAAAATAAAAGATACCAAATGCATGACACCACAGTTATGTGTGATCATGGGCTGATTAGTCATTAGTCCATCG